GGTTGCTGTTGATCAGCAGACAAAAGAGGATGTGACTGTGCCCCATTATTTGGAACAATCGGATTTTCGTCGATATATAATAAAAGGTTCCATGCGCGCACAAAGACGTAAAACCGTTATTTGGAAACCAGTTCAAGCAAATGCCCATTCCCCTCTTTTTTTGGACAGAATAGACAAAACCCTTTATTTGTCTTTTGATATTTCCCAGTTGATGAAAGTAATTCTTCGAAATTGGATGGTAAAAAATAAAAACCAAAAACTTTCTGATTATACAAACGCAAAGACAAGAAAATTGGACAAAAAAGAAAAAAAGAAGCTCAAAGGCGAAAGATACCAAAGACAAGAAATGGTCCGTATAAAACAAGCAGAAGGCTGGGATAAGCGTTTACTTACTCGAATACTAAGAAGTTCTATGTTAGTAATCCAATCGATTCTTAGAAAATATATTGTATTACCGTTATTGATAATAGCTAAAAATGTGGTTCGCATACTATTATTCCAATATCCCGAGTGGTCCGAAGATTTTAAGGATTGGAATCGTGAAATTTATGTTAAATGCACTTATAGTGGTGTTAATTTATCTGAAACAGAATTTCCGAAAAACTGGTTAATAGAAGGTATTCAGATAAAGATCCTATTCCCCTTTCACCTGAAACCCTGGCACGGATCTACGATAGAATCCTCTCATAAAGATCCAAAAAGTGAACAAGAAATTGATTTTTGTTTTTTAACAATTTGGGGGCTGGAAACTGACATGCCGTTCGGTTCTCCCCAAAAACGACGTTCCTTTTTTGAACCCATTTTTAAAGAACTAAAAAAAAAAATTAGAAAATTGAAAACTAAGTCTTTTATAGTTTTAAGGGATTTTAAAGAAGGAAAAATAAAAGAACTTTCAAAAATAAACTTGAGAGAAATCGAGAAATTGAGGGAAACTCAAAAAAATTCGATAATCAGTAAGCAGATGATTCACGAACCGTCTATTGCAATTTCATCTATGGATTGGACGAAATTATCCCGGACTGAAAAAAAAATGAAAGATCTGACTAATAGAACAAGCAGAATCAGAAATCAAATATATAAAATTACAAAAGAAAATAAAAAAGGATCGCTAACTCAAGAAACAAATATTAGTTCGAACAAACCAACTTATTCTGTTAAAATATTAGACCCATCAAAAAGGATTTGGCGGATATTAAAAAAAAGAAACGCTCGATTAATCCGTAAATCCTATTTGTTTCTCAAATTTGGCATTGAAAAGATATACAGAAATATTTTTATATCTACCCTTACTATTTCAAGAATCCATACAAAACCTTTTCGTGAATCAACAAGAAAACAAATGAAAATTATTGAGAAAAACATCCACAATAATGAAGCAAATCCCGAAAGAATTAATAAAACAAATCAAAATAGAATTATTTCGACTATCCAAAAATTGATTTCTAAGACTAGTAATAAGAATTCAAAGATTTCTTGTAATTTATTGTCTTTTTCACAATCACAAGCATATGTATTTTACAAATTATTACAAGTCCCAATTTTGAACTTTTATAATTTAAGACCCGTTCTTCAATATCACGGAACATCTCTATTTCTTAAGAATGAAATAAAAGATTTTTTTGAAAAACACGGAATCTTTATAAGACATAAACCCCTTTGGAATTTTGGAAGGAATACACGAAAACACTGTTTAAGCGGGCATTATCAATATGATTTATCTCGGATTAAATGGGCTAGATTAGTACCACAAGAATGGCGAAATAGAGCCAATCAACACTGTATGGCTCAAAATAAAGATTTAATTAAAAGGGATTCGTATGAAAAAAATGGATTAACTCATTATGAAAAACAACATTTTTTTGAAGCAGACCTATTACGTAATCAAAAATCAAATTTTAAAAAACACTATAGATATGATCTTTTATCATATAAATCGCTTAATTATGAAGATAAGAAAGACTCGTATATTGATAGATCACTAGTCCAAGTAAATAATAAAGTAAATAATAAAGAAGAGTATTATTCTAATTACAATAGAAAGAAAGTAAAATTATTGGCTATGCTGGGAAGTATCTCTATCAATAATTATATAGGGGAAGATGATATTATGGATATGGAAAAATTCTTGTATAGAAAATATTTTGATTGGAGAATTCTTAATTTTTGTCTTAGAAATAAGGCCAATATGGAAGCCTGGGTTGATATGGATACTGGTACCAGCAGTAATCAAAATACTAGGATTGGGTCCAATAATTATCAAAAAATTAATGCAATTAATAACAGAGTCCCCTTTTATCTTACAATTCATCAAGATGAAGAAATTAACCCATCCACTCAAAAGGGGTTCTTTTGTGATTGGATGGGAATGAATGAAGAAATACTAAGTTGTCCTATATCAAACCCAGAATCTTGGTTCTTCCCAGAATTTGTACTACTTTTTAATGCATATAGAACGAAACCCTGGATTATACCAATCAAATTACTTCTTTTCAATTTTAATGGAAATAGTAAGAAAAATAGAACCGGAAAGAAAGAGGCGGATCTTTTTATATCACCTACGCAAAAAGAATATTTTGAATTATCGAATCAAAGTAAAGAAGAAAACGAACTCGCAGACCAAGGAACTCCGAGATCGGATGCACAAAAGCAAGTAATTCTTGGATCAGTTCTCTCAAACCAAGAAAAAGATGGTGAAGAAAATTATACGGGATCGGACATGAAAACCCGTATAAAGAAAAAGCAATCCAAAAGAGAAACCGAAGTACAGCTCGATTTCTTCCTAAAAAGATATTTGTGTTTGCAGTTGCGATGGAGGGGTGCTGTTTCTTTCAGAGAAAAAAAACTCAATGATATGAAAGTATATTGTCACCAGGTTCGCCTAATAAATCCTAGCGACGTTACTATAGCCTCTATTCAAGGGGGAGAAATTAGTCTGCCTATTTGGATCACTAAGAAAAATTTCGCTCTTAAAGAATTGACGAAAGGGGGAATGCTTATTATCGAACCCCGTCGTTTGTCTGTAAAAAATGATGGACAATTTTTTCTATATCAAATCGTAGGTATTGCATTGGTTCATAAGAATAAGCGCAAAATTACTAAAAGATACCAAGAAAAGAGCTATGTTGATCAAAAAGATTTTGATGAATTCATTGCAAAACATCAAAAAATGACTGGAAATAGAAACAAAAATCATTATGATTTGCTTGTTCCTGAAACTATTTTACTCCCTAAACGTCGTAGAGAATTAAGAACCCTAATTTGTTTCAATTCGAAGAATCAAAATGGTATGCAGAAAAATCCAGTATTTTTTAATAACGGAAAGGGCGGCGGCCGCGTTTTGGATAAAAACAAAAATCTTGCTCGAGAGAAAAATCAACTAATTCAATTAAAGTTCTTTATTTGGGCCAATTCTCGATTAGAAGATTTAATTTGTATGAATCGGTATTGGTTTAATACCAATAATGGGAGTCGTTTCAGTATGTTAAGGGTCCATATGTATCCACGATTGAAAATTCGTTAATAGTGTGCTTTTCCTATCTATCATGTCCCATTTTGGGATATGAAAACAAAGAAATGTATACATGTCTTGTCTTCCATTCCAGTCTGATACAAGATACCAAATTAATGGCGAACATTTTAATTAGATCCATAAATGAATCAAGAAACTCTTTTTTTTAGGTCAAAATTTTTCTCTTTTGCCGAAATATCCATCCTTTTCGATGCCTAATCAAATTGAAAATTGGATTGATTATTGATATTGATTTTCTAGCAAGTTCATAATGAACTTAAGATTATTGTGTATATCAAATTGAAGTAACTAGTATTATTATTACTGATCAGTAAAATTCATCTTAAAAAAGGAAGGGGGAGGGGTTTCGTTTTATGGTAAAAAATGCATTCATCTCAGTTAGGGTTCAAGAAAAAAAAGAAAAAAACAGCGGATCGGTTGAATTTCAAGTATTTCGTTTCACCAACAAGATCCGGAGACTTACTTCACATTTAGAATTGCACAGAAAAGACTATTCATCTCAAAGGGGTCTACGTAAAATTTTGGAAAAACGCCAACGTCTACTAGCTTATTTGTCAAAGAAAAATAGAGTACGTTATAAAGAATTAATTAGTAAATTGAATATCCGGGAGTCAAAAAATCGTTAATTTGAAATTTGAAAAACAATTTCGAATTATTTGATTTTGACTGTTGATGAACTTCTTGTTGTTTTCAACAATTCATGTAAGAATGAATCGAGGAAAAACCTATGAGTATACTAGCTACAGAAAAAGAAAAAGAATTTATGATAGTCAATATGGGACCTCACCACCCGTCAATGCATGGGGTTCTTCGTCTCATCGTTACTCTAGACGGTGAAGATGTTATTGACTGTGAACCAATATTGGGTTATTTACACAGAGGGATGGAAAAAATTGCGGAAAACCGAACAATTATACAATATCTGCCTTATGTAACCCGTTGGGATTATTTAGCTACTATGTTCACAGAAGCAATAACTGTAAATGGACCAGAACAGTTGGGAAATATTCGCGTACCTAAAAGGGCCAGCTATATCAGAGTAATTATGTTGGAGTTGAGTCGTATAGCTTCCCATCTGTTATGGCTTGGCCCTTTTATGGCAGATATTGGTGCACAGACTCCTTTCTTCTATATTTTCAGAGAAAGAGAATTAGTATATGATCTGTTCGAAGCTGCCACCGGTATGAGAATGATGCATAATTATTTTCGTATCGGAGGAGTAGCAGCTGATTTACCCTATGGTTGGATAGATAAATGTTTGGATTTCTGCGATTATTTTTTAACAGGGGTTGCTGAATATCAAAAACTTATTACGCGAAACCCCATTTTTTTAGAACGAGTTGAAGGAGTAGGCATTATTGGTGGAGAAGAAGCAATAAATTGGGGTTTATCAGGACCAATGCTACGAGCGTCTGGAATAGAATGGGATCTTCGTAAAGTTGATCATTATGAGTGTTATGACGAATTTGATTGGGAAGTCCAGTGGCAAAAAGAAGGGGATTCCTTAGCTCGTTATTTAGTCCGAATCGGTGAAATGACGGAATCTGTAAAAATTATTCAACAGGCTTTAGAAGGAATTCCGGGAGGCCCCTATGAAAATTTAGAAATCCGCTGCTTTGATAGAGAAAGCGATCCAGAACGGAATGATTTTGAAAATCGATTCATTAGTAAAAAGCCTTCTCCTACCTTTGAATTGACAAAACAAGAACTTTATGCGAGAGTAGAAGCCCCAAAAGGAGAATTGGGAATTTTTCTGATAGGGGATCAAAGTGGGTTTCCTTGGAGATGGAAAATTCGCCCACCGGGTTTTATCAATTTGCAAATTCTTCCTCAGTTAGTTAAAAGAATGAAATTGGCTGATATTATGACGATATTAGGTAGTATAGATATCATTATGGGGGAAGTTGATCGTTGAAATGATAATTGCTACACCCGAAGTACAAGATATCAATTCTTTTTCCCGATTGGAATCCCTACAAGAGGTCTATGGGATCCTATGGGTGCTTGCCCCTATTTCGATTTATGTATTGGCAATCACAATAGGTGTCCTAGTAATTGTGTGGTTAGAAAGAGAAATATCTGCAGGAATACAACAGCGTATTGGGCCTGAATACGCCAGCCCTTTGGGAATTCTTCAAGCTTTAGCCGATGGGACAAAACTCCTTTTCAAAGAAAACCTTCTTCCATCTAGAGGAAATAGTAGTTTATTCAGTATTGGTCCATCTATAGCAGTCATAGCAATTCTACTAAGTTATTCAGTAATTCCTTTTAGTTATAACCTTGTTTTAGCTGACCTCAATATCGGTATTTTTTTATGGATTGCCATTTCAAGTATTGCCCCTATTGGACTTCTTATGTCAGGATATGGATCAAATAATAAATATTCCTTTTTAGGTGGTCTGCGAGCTGCTGCTCAATCGATTAGTTATGAAATACCATTAACTTTATGTGTTTTATCAATATCTCTACGTGTGATTCGCTAAAACCTAAGTTTTTCGTTCTAGAAAAAAAAGAACTTGAATAGAAATCCTCATTTTTTTATTCATTTATTGACTCTTTAGGTTAATAAAAGAAATTAGATAGTTATATATGAGTGAAAGAAAACACCTTCGAAATTCGCAGTAAACGTGGATTAAGTCTCATTTCCTATGTACAAGTGTTAAGGATAAGTAAACAAAAGTCAAAGTGGAGGAAGCCCTTACCCCAAGACAGGTCGATTGATCATCCTAGCTTGAAGCGGGCTTAAAAGACCAACCCTATAGAATTTTCATTTTTCATTAGCTATTGTATGTATTACAATATATATTAGATATATTAGGGGGGTTGAATAGGGGGTTGAAAACGCAAAGCGGGGGGATAGGAAGGAACACCAAAATACACACAACGGGTTAGTAATGTAGATTATGTCAATTATCTAAAAGGATACTTCTGCATAACATAAAAGAATACTAATTGGGGCTTTAAGTTGGTAGAAACGATCAGGCAGTACTCCCCACAATTCCGATCCAGAGCATGCTCCTATCCGCCAGTTAAAGAAATAACTATCAGGAACGAAATAATCCTTTACCCCCTTTTAAGCCCCATTTTCTCTCAGAAAGAAGAAGAGGAACAAAAAAATAGAAAAAAAAAAAAAAATACAATTACAATCTAAAAGAATCCTTTCTTTCATATATTGATAGAAATAAAATTCGTGTCATGATTCATGAACTAGTGTAATGGCTAATTCTTTTTCGTAATCGAAAATAAAAGGATGGGTTGAAATATCGAGTGATATTTCTACAAGAGTATTTTATTGAAGGGTTGATTAAGTTATTACTCAACACAGACAATTTGAAATTCGTAAAGGATGAGATTAATTCAGAAATACTGTTTTTTTATCCTTAGAGCAGACAGAATTCCAGTGGTATAATTGGGGATCCTCCGCTAGATTTTGACTTTATCCATCCTATAACCATATCAAAATCAAAATAACTAATACCGGTCTGGTCCTTACATTTATTTGTGGCCCTGAGGAGCCGTATGAGGTGAAAATCTCATGTACGGTTTTGTAATAGCGATGGAAACCGTAATGTTACCACCGACTATGATTATCTAACAGTTTAAGTACAGTTGATATAGTTGGGGCGCAATCAAAATATGGTTTTTGGGGGTGGAATTTGTGGCGTCAACCTATAGGGTTTATCGTTTTTCTAATTTCTTCCCTAGCGGAATGCGAGAGATTACCTTTTGATTTACCAGAAGCGGAAGAAGAATTAGTAGCCGGTTATCAAACCGAATATTCAGGAATCAAATTTGGTTTATTTTACGTTGCTTCCTATCTAAATCTACTAGTTTCCTCATTATTTGTAACAGTTCTTTACTTGGGAGGTTCGAATCTTTCCATTCCATACATATTTGTTCCTGGGCTGGTTGAAATAAATAAAGTGGATGGAATCTTTGGAACGACAATTGGTATCTTTATTACATTAGCTAAAACTTATTTGTTCTTGTTCATTCCTATTGCAACAAGGTGGACTTTACCGAGACTAAGAATGGACCAACTATTAAATCTTGGCTGGAAATTTCTTTTACCTATTTCTCTCGGTAATCTATTATTAACAACTTCTTCCCAACTCCTTTCGCTATAAAGATAAAGAAAAAAAGGAATACAATATTCGCTACTTGTCTCAAACAAGAGAAAGAAATAAACTCAAAACATTCATAGATATTCACAATATGTTCCCTATGGTAACCGGTTTCATGAATTATGGTCAACAAACAATACGAGCTGCAAGGTACATTGGTCAAAGTTTCATGATTACTTTATCCCAAGCAAATCGTTTACCGGTAACTATTCAATATCCTTATGAAAAATTAATCACATCAGAGCGTTTTCGTGGTCGAATCCATTTTGAATTTGATAAATGTATTGCTTGTGAAGTATGCGTTCGGGTATGTCCTATAGATCTGCCTGTTGTTGATTGGAAATTTGAAACAGATATTCGAAAGAAACGATTGCTTAATTACAGTATTGATTTTGGAATTTGTATTTTTTGTGGTAACTGCGTTGAGTATTGTCCAACAAATTGTTTATCAATGACTGAAGAATATGAACTTGCGACTTACGACCGTCACGAATTGAATTATAATCAAATTGCTTTAGGTCGTTTACCAATGTCAGTAATTGACGATTTTACAATTCGAACAGTCTTGAATTCGCCTCAACGAAAAAACGTCTAAACCTTTTTAATTTCGAATTACTAAGGTTCCGTTTTGGTATAGTTGGTATAAAGGGATAAGGTTGTTTTTTTGCTTGGTCAATAACTCCAAATCCCAACTTTTGATTGGTTGATGAGAAGTACAACTACATTTGTATTGAAATGAAATGATATATAGACAGAAGCTTTTTCGAACTATATAGCTTCAATTTCAAATTGGTATTTAGAATAACGAAAAGAACGAAATTGATCCCAGAACTGTATCCGCATCAATTCCCACTTAGTAGATTATAATTTCATTGAATTGGAATTGAGAATGTCTCATAAATCATTTTTCCTGGTCGGCTCAATAAGGTCATGAAAAAGATTTCGATTTATTTATCTCCTATTTTAATATAATGGATTTGCCTGGACCAATACACGATTTTCTTTTAGTTTTTCTGGGATCGGGTCTTATATTAGGAGGTCTGGGAGTGGTATTATTTACCAACCCAATTTATTCTGCCTTTTCCTTGGGATTGGTTCTTGTTTGTATATCATTATTCTATATTCTATCAAATTCCCATTTTGTAGCTGCCGCGCAACTCCTTATTTACGTGGGAGCTGTAAATGTTTTAATCATATTTGCTGTAATGTTCATGAGCGGCTCAGACTATTCCAAAGATTTTCAGTTGAATCTTTGGACTATTGGCGATGGTCTTACTTCTCTGGTTTGTACAAGTATTTTTTTTTCGCTAATCACTACTATTCTCGATACATCGTGGTACGGGATTATTTGGACTACACGAGCCAACCAGATTATTGAACAAGATTTGATAAGTAATAGTCAACAAATTGGAATTCATTTATCAACAGACTTTTTTCTTCCATTTGAACTCGTTTCAATAATTCTTTTAGTTGCTTTAATAGGTGCAATTGCCGTGGCGCGTCAATAACAAATCTTTATAACTAGGAACAGCAATCCCAGTTCTACTTTTTATGTGATAACACATAATGAATGTGATAACACATGAATTTCCCTTAAATTCTTGTAAAGTATAGTTGAATACTATTCACAGATCAATAGAAAATCAAAATAGAATTTTTTTTTATTCGATCTATTACCAAATAGATTCTTTTGTTCCGTACCTGGTATATTCTAAGCAACCAAATCACTTGCATTATTATTATTGTTCAGATTGAAATGAATCGAAATTGGTACGGAGTTGGTTAATGATGCTCGAGCATGTACTTGTTTTGAGTGCCTATTTATTTTCGATTGGCATCTATGGCTTGATTACGAGCCGAAATATGGTTCGGGCCTTGATGTGCCTTGAACTTATACTAAATGCAGTTAATATCAATTTTGTAACATTCTCTGATTTTTTTGATAGTCGACAATTAAAAGGAGATATTTTTTCAATTTTTGTTATAGCTATTGCAGCCGCTGAAGCAGCTATCGGATCAGCTATTGTTTCGTCAATTTATCGTAACAGAAAATCGACGCGTATCAATCAATCGACTTTGTTGAATAAGTAGTATTTATAAATCATAATATTCCTAAATTCAATTTAGGATATATAATATGCCCTAATTTCGATCCTGTTTGTGAAACTGTAAGAAATCAAAGTATCTTTGTTCCCTTGATCCAGAAGTGGATTAATTAGCAAAATTCTGGTAAATCATTGATTCATCTGGTGTTTAAATATGACATTTCAAAATTGACTAGATCGAAAATTAAAAAGTTCAAAACAAAAATAGATAGATCCAATGTCGCATTCAGTAAAGATTTATGATACATGTATAGGGTGTACTCAATGTGTACGAGCTTGCCCCACGGATGTATTAGAAATGATACCTTGGGACGGATGTAAAGCAAAGCAAATTGCTTCTGCTCCAAGAACAGAGGACTGTGTTGGTTGTAAGCGATGTGAATCCGCCTGTCCAACGGATTTCTTGAGTGTTCGAGTTTATTTATGGCATGAAACAACCCGAAGCATGGGTCTAGCTTATTGATATTGATACGTTCCCGAAAAACCCACTTGAATCCGTTTTGAATACAGTTTTTTTTTTTACCGATTACCGACAAAAACCCGTACTCGAAAAATAAAAATAAAAAAAATACGAATATATTCTATTTTCGAGTTTCGAGCACGGGTTTTTCTGGGCCAAGTGTATCTTGTCTTTACCACGAATTATTTTCCTTGGTTAACACTAATTGTAGTTTTTCCGATAGCCGCGGGTTCTTTAATTTTTTTTCTCCCTCATAGAGGAAATAAGGTGACTAGAGGCTATACAATATATATATGTGTCTTAGAACTCCTTCTAACGACCTATGCATTCTGTTATAATTTCCAATTGGACGATCCATTAATCCAGCTGGCAGAGGATTATAAATGGATCACTTTTTTTGAGTTTGACTGGCGATTGGGAATAGATGGACTTTCCATAGGACCCATTTTACTGACGGGATTTATCACCACGTTAGCTACTTTAGCGGCTCGGCCAGTTACTCTGAATTCCCGACTATTCCACTTCCTGATGTTAGCGATGTACAGCGGTCAAATAGGATCATTTTCTTCTCGGGACCTTTTACTTTTTTTCATCATGTGGGAATTAGAATTAATTCCCGTTTATCTACTTCTGTCCGTGTGGGGTGGAAAGAAACGCCTTTATTCAGCCACAAAATTTATTTTGTACACGGCAGGAGGCTCCGTTTTTCTTTTAATAGGAGTTTTGGGTATCGGTTTATATGGTTCCAATGAACCAACATTAAATTTGGAAACATTAGTTAATCAGTCGTATCCTGTGGCACTGGAAATAATATTCTATATTGGATTTTTTATTGCTTTTGCTGTCAAATTGCCGATTATACCCTTTCATACGTGGTTACCAGACACCCACGGAGAGGCACATTACAGTACTTGTATGCTTCTAGCCGGAATCTTATTAAAAATGGGAGCATATGGGTTGATTCGAATCAATATGGAACTATTACCGCACGCTCATTCTATATTTTCCCCCTGGTTCATGATAGTAGGTACCGTGCAAATAATTTATGCAGCTTCAACATCTCCCGGCCAACGGAATTTAAAAAAACGAATAGCCTATTCCTCTGTATCTCATATGGGTTTCATAATTCTAGGAATAGGCTCGATAACGGATACAGGTCTCAATGGAGCCGTTTTACAAATAATTTCTCATGGGTTGATTAGTGCTGCACTTTTTTTCTTGGCAGGAACGAGTTATGATAGAATACGTTTTGCTTATCTAGACGAAATGGGCGGACTAGCTATACCAATTCCAAAGATCTTCACGCTATTCAGTATCTTATCGATGGCCTCCCTTGCATTACCCGGCATGAGTGGTTTTGTTGCAGAATTGATAGTATTTTTTGGAATAATTACCAGCCAAATTTTTTTTTTAATGCCAAAAATAGTAATCACTTTTGTAATGGCAATTGGAATGATATTAACTCCTATTTATTCATTATCTATGTTACGGCAAATGTTCTATGGGTACAAGCTATTTAATGCCCCAAACTCTTATTTTTTTGATTCTGGACCACGGGAGTTATTTGTTTTGATCTCGATTCTTCTACCCGTAATAGGTATTGGTATTTATCCCGATTTCGTTCTCTCACTATCAGCGGACAAGGCTGAAGCTATTATATCTAATTTTTTTTTTAGATAGTTTTCATGACTAAAAAAAATCAAAAAGAAATCCCATTATTTTAAAAAGAGTTCGTTATCCAATGAACAAAGAAATCCTTTTTCTTCTCTTACTCTTAAGTTAAATAAAAAGAAGAAGTAAAATAATTTAAATTAAAAAATTTAATTTTTTTAATTTAAATTAAATATTTAAATTAAATTGTGACCAACTGCCAAAGGCATTTGTAAGAACCTTTTGAATCGCCGCACTGCTTGATTCAAAAGGTTCTCGGCATCTTACACTAACACCAAGTTTCGTTTCGATCTCCGCGCTGTCCTATGTTTGTATTCATCAAACCCTTTCTTCAATTCAAATAGGTGTTAATTAAATGAACCATAACTATGTAACCCTATTCCTAATAGATTGACTCCGAAATAGCATATCCAAATTATAAGAAAGCCCATAGAAGCCACAATTGCGGAATTTACACCTTCCCATTTTGTATTTGTTCGAGTATGTAAATAAATCCCGAATATCGTCCAAGTAATAAATGCCCAAGTTTCTTTTGGATCCCAATTCCAATAAGACCCCCACGCCTCATTAGCCCATACTGCTCCCGAAAGAATACCTGTGGTTAAAAAGATAAATCCTAAACTAATAATACGATAACTCCAACGATCCAATTGTTGGATCACTTGATACCTGTAATAATTTCTAGCGGAAAAACTATTTAGAAAAACATTCTTTTTTTCGTTCATGTCTTGGATTTCACTGAAACAAAATGACCCATTTACATTTAAAAAATTTTTTCTTTTCAAAAAAAGCCTTATCACTTTTCGAAATGTAATGACTAGAAGAGCCGTGGATAATAATGATCCACATAAAAGAGCTGCATAGCCCAATACCATCATACTTACGTGCATCATTAACCACTGGACTTGGAGAGCGGGTACTAATATTCTGGATTGATGCATTTTGGTTAAAAAACCCGAAGTCGCAAAGCCTTGGGTAAAAAAAGCACTTGGTGCCGTTATAGCGCTTAAATGATTTTGAGTATTTTTAAAATCAAAAATCTTATGAATAATAGATAAACTCCATGAAAGAAAGATTAATGATTCATATAAATCACTTAATGGGAAATGTCTCGAGTAAACCCAACGGGTGATTAATAATCCTGTTAGACAGAAAGCGGTAGCTGTCATCCCCCTTTCTGATGAAGCATATAGCCCTCTGATTTCATCGACTAAGAAGGTTATTAAATAAATTGTAATTCCAATTGAAACGACCGAAAAGGATATATGCGTTAATATACGCTCCAAAGTTGAAAATATCATAAAAAAAAAAATGAAAAGCGAGAATACCTCAAATATACAGAATGGAAATCATAAATTAAATTCCTTAGAGCACTTTTTTTGTATATCTTTTTACGGATGCTATGCCGCCACTCGGACTCGAACCGAGATGCTCTAGCACTGCTTCCTAAGAGCAGCGTGTCTACCGATTTCACCATAGCGGCTTGCTCGAAATCATAATACCCTATTATTAGTCAATCGTCGAGATTGAAAGAGTCTATTTCAATGGATTTTTATTCATCAATTTGAAATTTGAATGCTTACTAAAACTAAAAACAAAAAACATTGAAAGGGCTATTTAAAGATTCCGCCCCTTCTTTTGTTGTTGTATTTAATTATTTAAGGTTTCAGTTTTATTTAACTTAACTTTCATAGTTTCTTCTTTGATAAACTAGAACCTTGTAACGGCTGTAACTAAATAGTTCCAACTTCACTCCAGGGAACAACTCAAAAAGGGTTTCTTTCTTTTTTTTTTTCATTTTTTAGAACTTTTGTGTTTGTGTTGTCGTAATTTTAGGTTTTTTTTTTTTTTTTTCACTATTAATTTGTCCTAGGATTGATCAAATCCATTAGGTATTGGGCTGCACGTATTATAGAAAATAAAAAAAAAAATTCGATAAAAAAGTCTTTATAAATTCGAATTATCAAAATATATATATTTTGATGGAGCCCCCCCTCAAACATAGGATTTTTTTTTGAATCACTTAAAATTGGCACACTATTCACTATTCGTATCTAATATCTGCCTAAACGGGAAGGGTTGCTTTTCTCAATTGGAGTCAAAGTGCAGGGTATCTGGTTATATATAGTGATTCAGAAAAATAATGATTTAGAACGTAAAAAAAAAAGTTATATACTGAATCAATTAGTTTCAACAGCCTTTTTTTTTCCTAACGATTTTATATCCCCTCTTCTATAGCATCAATGGAAAGACCTAAATCGAAATAAATCTAAATAAAAAAAAAAAAGATTATTGTTTATGGTGGGGTGATGGGGAAAATAAGAATCCCCATCCTGGGAATAAAAAAATAGTAAAATAAAAAGAAAGGTGAAACTTTCTAGTTTGTCTTGATTCCGTTTTCAAATAAAAAAAAAAAGTCCTTTTTTTTTTTTTATTTATTTTTATTTTCGAATTCAGTAGACAAATCAATTGGTTCAAAACATTACAAAAGGGAATGTTTACTTACTTTTTCGATTTTTCTAAATTCTATAGTATAAATTCGAAACACAATTAACTCATTTTTGTGTCTGGGGGATTCAGATTATTTCAACCTTTGATTATTTATTTGTTGTACAAAAAAAACTTTTTGAATTCCCAGTAGCAAGGGATTTCGCTAACGAAAAAGCCTTCAACGCTGCCCAGTACCCCCCCTTTTTCCAAAGATTTTTACGAATACGTTTTTTTAATATAGAAGTACGTTTTTTTGGAACTGCCATTCAAAAAAGAAAAGGTTAGTCATTGATCAAATTGGATGTGAAAGACATCTATTGTTAAAACAAATCATTTTTTAGTTTTACGGTTCATTTCATTATCTGTTTCTTTTTTCTATACACTAACTACCTTTAGAAAAAAGAAATAAATCGAAATATGCAAAAATGGCATAAAATCTTACTAGAACAAAAAATAAATAAATAAATAAATGGAATAAGGGATTTTTTCAATTTATATTCCCTAAATATTGGAGAATAAAGTAATTCGTATTCCGGAGTTATTAGTGGCACCCTTAGATACCTATTCAAATCGATATCTATAGGACGGATTGGGCCATATAACAGAAATCGAATTGGTTGAAGTTGATAAAAAAAAGAAAAAGCCCTTCCGCCCTTATCTCTGTCTATTTTCGGCCTGCTACATTTATCCATGAAAAATACATCGAACAGGTTTTATCTACCCAATCATTTTTGTCTAGTAATTGGTTATTAAATGTCTTTTATTATAATTAAATGTCTTTTATTATAATTATAATAGTAGACAATCAATACGTGCCGAGATGAACTAGTTAATGGTTGTGAATAAACAAAGAATAAAAAAACTAATTCGTATTTTATTGGGGAACGATAGGGGTCAGCCTATGATTTATATCAAATTTAATTTTGTGTAATTCTTTCGTCTTGATCTATGGACATAAATTAGTGTAATTAGAGAATAATAAGTGAAGTTTGAATTTGCTCTATCTTCCTAAAAATCTTACGTAGTATAAAGTATAAAATAATTATTTATTTTTGACTAGTAGCTTAGTTAGAACATTTGATTGTTTTTAACTTTTCATTTTTTTGAAGTTGGTGGGAAAGATTCAAAATAACTATGAATAGAAAAAGCGAATTTTATTTAAGTTTTTCATTTTAATACCTTAACCTTAATTTTTTTATTAATCCCTTTTAAATTTAAAAGAGATAAGAACCGGTGAATCAGAAACACTGAATTAAGAATAAAAAATAATTATTATTACTTTATTGATTTTATGGAACATACATATCAATATTCCTGGATCATACCTTTAGTTCCACTTCCAGTCCCTATGTTAATAGGGGTGGGACTTCTATTTTTTCCGACCGCAACAAAAAATCTTCGCCGTATGTGGGCTTTTATTAGTATTTTATTGTTAAGTATAGTTATGATTTTTTCGATCGATCTATCTATTGAGCAAATAGATAGAACTTCGATCTATCAATCCCTAAGGACTTGGACCATCACTAGTGATTTGTCTTTCGAGTTCGGATACTTTATTGATCCACTGACTTCTATTATGTCAATATTAATCACTACAGTTGGAATTCTGGTTCTTATTTATAGTGACAATTATATGTCTCATGATCAAGGATATTTGAGATTTTTTGCTTATATGAGTTTTTTCAATGCTTCAATGTTAGGATTAGTTACAAGTTCGAATTTCATACAAATTTATATTTTTTGGGAATTGGTTGGAATGTGCTCTTATCTATTAATCGGGTTTTGGTTCACACGACCTATTGCGGCAGGCGCCTGTCAAAAAGCATTTGTAACTAATCGTGTAGGGGATTTTGGATTATTATTAGGGATCTTAGGTCTTTATTGGCTAACAGGCAGTTTCGAATTTCGGGATTTGTTCGAAATATTGAAAAACTTGATTTTTAATAATGAGGTTAACCTTTTATTTGTTACTTTGTGTGCATTTCTATTATTTGCCGGCCCGGTTGCTAAATCCGCGCAATTCCCTCTTCATGTATGGTTACCCGATGCCATGGAAGGGCCTACTCCTATTTCGGCTCTTATCCATGCTGCTACTATGGTAGCGGCGGGAATTTTTCTTGTAGCTCGGCTTCTTCCACTTTTCATAGTCATACCATACGCAATGAATCTAATATCTTTGATAGGGATAATAACAGTATTTTTAGGAGCTACTTTAGCTCTTGCTCAACAAGATATTAAGAGAGGTTTAGCTTATTCTACAATGTCTCAATTGGGTTATATGATGTTAGCTCTAGGTATGGGGTCTTATCGAGCCGCTTTATTTCATTTGATTACTCATGCCTATTCCAAAGCCTTGTTGTTTTTAGGATCCGGATCAATTATTCATTCAATGGAAGCTATTGTTGGATATTTTCCAGATAAAAGCCAGAATATGGTTCTTATGGGTGGGTTAAGAAAGCATGTGCCGATTACAAAAACCGCTTTTTTAGTAGGTACTCTTTCTCTTTGTGGTATTCCACCTCTCGCCTGTTTTTGGTCCAAGGATGAAATTCTTAATGATACTTGGTTGTATTCGCCGATTTTCGCAACAATAGCTTTTTTCACAGCCGGATTAACCGCATTTTATATGTTTCGAATTTGTTTACTTACTTTTGAGGGGCCTTTCAACTTTTGCTTTCAAAATTACAGTGGCAAAAAAAGAAATTCCTTATATTCAATATCTCTATGGGGTAAAGAAGAACCAAAACCAATTAACAACAAATTTCATTTAGTTGCTTTATTAACAATGAATAATAATAAAAGGGCTTCTTTTTTTGCGAAGAAGACTCATCCAATTGCTAGTACTGTAACAAATATGCCCTTTATTACTATTTTTCCTTTTGGCGCTGCCAAGACTTTTTGTTATCCTCACGAATCAGACAATACTATATTATTTGTTATGCTTGTATTAGGCCTATTTCCTTTGTTTGTTGGAGCGATAGGAATTCCTTTGAATCAAGAAGTAATCGAGTCGGATATTTTATCAAAATTGTTAACTCCGTCTATAAATCTGTTACATCAAAATTCAACTCATTTTGTTGATTGGTATGAAGTTGTAAAAAATCCAACCCTTTCCGTTAGT